GTTAATGTAGCTTATAATAAAGCAAAGCACTGAAAATGCTTAGATGGATTGTCAAATCCCATAAACACAAAGGTTTGGTCCTGGCCTTATAATTAGTTGGAGGTAAGATTACACATGCAAACATCCATAAACCGGTGTAAAATCCCTTAAACATTTGTCCAAAACTTAAGGAGAGGGCATCAAGCACATAACACAACATAGCTCAAGACGCCTTGCCTAGCCACACCCCCACGGGACTCAGCAGTGATAAATATTAAGCAATAAACGAAAGTTTGACTAAGCTATACCTCTCAGGGTTGGTAAATTTCGTGCCAGCCACCGCGGTCATACGATTAACCCAAACTAATTATTTTCGGCGTAAAACGTGCCAACTATAAACTATATAATAGAATTAAAATCCAACTTATATGTGAAAATTCATTGTTAGGACTCAAAACCAATAACGAAAGTAATTCTAACTATTTATATACCGCACGATAGCTAAGATCCAAACTGGGATTAGATACCCCACTATGCCTAGCCCTAAACCTTAATAATTAAATCTACAAAAATATTTGCCAGAGAACTACTAGCCACAGCTTAAAACTCAAAGGACTTGGCGGTACTTTATATCCATCTAGAGGAGCCTGTTCTATAATCGATAAACCCCGTTCTACCTTACCACTTCTTGCTAATTCAGCCTATATACCGCCATCTTCAGCGAACCCTAAAAAGGCACTAAAGTAAGCACAAGAACAAACATAAAAACGTTAGGTCAAGGTGTAGCCAATGAAGTGGAAAGAAATGGGCTACATTTTCTTTCCAAAGAACATTACGAAACCCTTTATGAAACTAAAGGACAAAGGAGGATTTAGTAGTAAATTAAGAATAGAGAGCTTAATTGAATAGAGCAATGAAGTACGCACACACCGCCCGTCACCCTCCTCAAATTAAATTAATACACACTTATACATAATTATACCAATAAATTTATGAGAGGAGATAAGTCGTAACAAGGTAAGCATACTGGAAAGTGTGCTTGGAATAATCACAGTGTAGCTTAATTACAAAGCATCTGGCCTACACCCAGAAGAATTCATAAAAATGAACACTTTGAACTAATCCTAGCCCTAAAATCAACTAACATAACTAAACCATCGCATAAATTAAAACATTCAACTTAAAAAGTATTGGAGAAAGAAATTTACTACCAGGCGCTATAGAGAAAGTACCGTAAGGGAATGATGAAAGACTATCATAAAGTAAAAACAAGCAAAGATTAAACCTTGTACCTTTTGCATAATGAGTTAACTAGAAAAACCTTAACAAAAAGAATTTAAGCTAAAAACCCCGAAACCAAACGAGCTACCTAAAAACAATTTCATGAATCAACCCGTCTATGTAGCAAAATAGTGGGAAGATTTTTAGGTAGAGGTGAAAAGCCTACCGAGCTTGGTGATAGCTGGTTGCCCAAAAAAGAATTTCAGTTCAACTTTAAGTTTACCATAAGAACAACAAATCAAAACGTAAACTTAAAATATAGCCAAAAGAGGGACAGCTCTTTAGGTAAGGAAAAAACCTTAAATAGTGAATAAATAACTTATAATTAACTCAACCATTGTAGGCTTAAAAGCAGCCATCAATAAAGAAAGCGTTCAAGCTCAACATACCTAAACATATACTAATCCCATAAACCTCAATAAATTCCTATATTATAAATTGGGCTAATCTATAAAGCCATAGATGAAATACTGTTAATATGAGTAACAAGAACTAATTCTCCTAGCACAAGTGTATGACAACCCGGATGACCATTGTCAATTATCGAACTATAGGTGCTAACCCAACAATAAAACCACCTAATACCAACTCGTTAACCCAACACAGGCGTGCTCCAAGGAAAGATTAAAAAAAGTAAAAGGAACTCGGCAAACACGAACCCCGCCTGTTTACCAAAAACATCACCTCTAGCATAACAAGTATTAGAGGCATTGCCTGCCCAGTGACTAAAGTTAAACGGCCGCGGTATCCTGACCGTGCAAAGGTAGCATAATCACTTGTTCCTTAATTAGGGACTAGAATGAATGGCTAAACGAGGGTTCAACTGTCTCTTACTTTCAATCAGTGAAATTGACCTTCCAGTGAAGAGGCTGGAATACCACAATAAGACGAGAAGACCCTATGGAGCTTTAATTTACTAGTTTAACTTATGTAAAATAACCTAATGGACTAAAATAAAATAAGTATAAACTAAAAAATTTCGGTTGGGGTGACCTCGGAGAATAAAAAATCCTCCGAACGATTTTAACTTAGACCCACAAGTCAAAGTAACACTAATATCCAATTGACCCAATTATTGATCAACGGACCAAGTTACCCTAGGGATAACAGCGCAATCCTATTTAAGAGTTCATATCGACAATCAGGGTTTACGACCTCGATGTTGGATCAGGACATCCCAATGGTGCAGAAGCTATTAATGGTTCGTTTGTTCAACGATTAAAGTCCTACGTGATCTGAGTTCAGACCGGAGCAATCCAGGTCGGTTTCTATCTATTTACAATTTCTCCCAGTACGAAAGGACAAGAGAAATGGAGCCACCTTATCACAAGCGCTCCCAACCAATTTATGAATGAAATCTCAACAAAATATGTATGTACAATGAACAAACCTAGATCAGGTCATTAGGGTGGCAGAGCCAGGTAATTGCATAAGACTTAAAACCTTTCCCCCAGAGGTTCAAATCCTCTCCCTAATAATGTATTTTATTAATATCCTAACACTCCTAGCCCCAATCTTAATTGCCATAGCCTTCCTCACCTTAGTGGAACGAAAAATCTTAGGTTACATACAACTACGCAAAGGCCCCAACATCGTGGGCCCATATGGCATTCTGCAACCATTTGCAGATGCCATAAAACTTTTTATAAAAGAACCTATACGCCCCTTAACTACCTCAATATCACTATTCATCATCGCACCAACCCTTTCCCTCACCCTAGCCCTAAGCCTATGAGTTCCTCTACCAATACCCCACCCCCTCATTAATCTTAACCTAGGCATACTATTCATTCTAGCTACATCAAGCCTCTCAGTTTATTCAATTCTATGATCAGGATGAGCATCAAATTCAAAATACTCCCTATTCGGAGCCCTACGAGCTGTCGCTCAAACCATCTCCTATGAAGTAACAATAGCCATCATCCTTTTATCCGTCCTCCTAATAAGCGGCTCATACTCCCTACAGATACTCATCACTACACAAGAACATATCTGACTACTATTCCCTGCCTGACCAATAGCCATAATATGATACATTTCAACCTTAGCAGAAACAAACCGAGCTCCCTTTGACCTCACAGAAGGAGAATCAGAACTAGTTTCAGGCTTCAACGTCGAATATGCTGCAGGACCATTCGCCCTATTTTTCATAGCCGAATATACTAACATTATCTTAATAAATGCCCTAACATCAATTGTATTCCTAGGACCCTTACACTACATTAACCACCCTGAATTATACTCAATCAACTTCATAACAGAAACATTACTGTTATCCACAACTTTTCTATGAATCCGAGCATCCTACCCTCGATTCCGATATGACCAACTAATGCATCTCCTATGAAAAAATTTCCTCCCCCTAACACTAGCACTATGCATATGATATGTTTCTCTCCCAGTTTTTCTAGCGGGAATTCCACCCTACACATAGAAATATGTCTGATAAAAGAATTACTTTGATAGAGTAAATTATAGAGGTTTAAATCCTCTTATTTCTAGGACAGTAGGGATTGAACCTACACTTAAGAATTCAAAATTCTCCGTGCTACCAATACACCCCATCCTATGTAGTAAGGTCAGCTAAATAAGCTATCGGGCCCATACCCCGAAAATGTTGGTCTAAACCCTTCCCGTACTAATAAATCCAATTACCCTTATCATCATCTACTTCACCATTTTCATAGGACCCGTAATCACAATATCTAGCTCCAACTTACTCCTAATATGAATTGGATTAGAAGTAAGCCTTCTAGCCATCATTCCTCTACTAACCAACAAAAAAAGCCCACGATCAACCGAAGCAGCAACAAAATACTTCCTCACACAAGCCACAGCCTCAATAATCCTATTACTAGCCATTATACTAAACTACAAACAATCAGGAGTATGAATATTTCAACAACAAACCAACAACATACTACTCAACATAACACTCATTTCATTAGCCATAAAACTTGGATTAGCCCCATTCCACTACTGACTACCCGAAGTCACCCAAGGAATCCCTATGCACATCGGACTAATCCTACTAACATGACAAAAAATCGCCCCACTATCAATCTTATACCAAATTTATCACCTCCTAAACCCAACCATCACAACCACCCTTGCAATCGCATCAGTCTTCATCGGTGCCTGAGGAGGACTAAACCAGACACAGATACGAAAAATCATAGCATATTCATCAATTGCCCACATAGGATGAATAATAGCAATCCTCCCATATAACCCTAACTTAACACTCCTAAACCTAATAATCTACATCCTATTAACCACCCCAATATTCATCTCACTAATAATAAGCTCAGCAACAACAATCAACTCATTCTCATTAACATGGAACAAAACCCCCATAATTCTAGCCATTACATCCATCATTCTCCTATCTACAGGAGGACTCCCTCCCCTCACAGGATTCTTACCAAAATGAACAATTATCTCAGAGCTTCTAAAAAATAACTGCTCAATCCTATCAACACTAATAGCCATTATAGCCCTACTAAACTTATTCTTTTACACCCGACTAATTTATTCTGTATCCCTCACCATATTCCCAACCAACAATAACTCCAAAATAATTTCCCACCACACAAACCTAAAATATAACCTTATCCTACCAGTACTAACAGTACTAAGCACCTTAACCCTACCACTTTCACCCCAACTAATAACATAGAAGTTTAGGATATAACAGTCCAAGAGCCTTCAAAGCCCTTAGAAAACAAGCAAGTTTAACTTCTGTATAAGGACTGTAAGACTATACCCTACATCTATTGAATGCAAATCAACTGCTTTAATTAAGCTAAGACCTTAACTAGATTGGAAGGACTCAAACCTACGAAAATTTAGTTAACAGCTAAATACCCTATACACTGGCTTCAATCTACTTCTCCCGCCTATCAGAAAAGAGGCGGGAGAAGCCTTAGTAGAGGGGATCTCTACACCTTCGAATTTGCAATTCGACATGATAATCACCTTAAGGCTTCTTGGTAAGAAGGGGATTTAACCCCTGTCTTTAGATTTACAGTCTAATGCTTACTCAGCCATCTTACCTATGTTCGTAAACCGTTGACTCTTTTCAACCAACCACAAAGATATCGGAACCCTATACTTATTATTTGGTGCTTGAGCAGGAATGGTAGGAACAGCCTTAAGCATTTTAATTCGAGCTGAATTAGGACAGCCAGGCGCACTCTTAGGCGATGACCAAATTTATAATGTTATCGTCACAGCCCATGCATTCGTAATAATTTTCTTCATAGTAATACCAATAATAATTGGAGGCTTCGGAAACTGACTTGTACCACTAATAATTGGAGCCCCTGACATAGCATTCCCACGAATAAATAACATAAGCTTTTGATTACTTCCTCCATCATTTCTACTCCTCTTAGCATCCTCCATAGTAGAAGCCGGAGCAGGAACAGGATGGACAGTATATCCCCCTTTAGCCGGAAACCTAGCCCATGCCGGAGCATCTGTAGACTTAACTATTTTCTCCCTTCACCTAGCCGGGGTGTCCTCTATCTTAGGGGCTATTAACTTTATTACAACTATTATTAACATGAAACCTCCCGCCATAACCCAATATCAAACACCTCTCTTTGTATGATCAGTATTAATTACAGCCGTCCTTCTACTTCTTTCATTACCAGTATTAGCAGCGGGTATTACCATACTTCTTACAGACCGGAACCTAAATACTACCTTCTTCGACCCTGCCGGAGGCGGAGACCCAATCCTCTATCAACATCTATTCTGATTCTTTGGACATCCAGAAGTCTATATCCTTATCCTTCCAGGATTTGGAATCATCTCACATGTAGTCACCTACTACTCTGGGAAAAAAGAACCATTCGGATATATAGGAATGGTTTGAGCCATAATATCTATTGGCTTCCTAGGATTCATCGTATGAGCACATCATATATTCACAGTAGGCCTAGATGTAGACACACGAGCCTACTTTACATCTGCCACTATAATCATCGCAATTCCCACAGGTGTCAAAGTATTTAGCTGACTTGCTACCCTACATGGAGGCAACATCAAATGATCCCCCGCCATACTATGAGCCTTAGGATTTATCTTCCTGTTTACAGTAGGAGGCCTAACTGGAATCGTCCTATCCAACTCATCACTTGACATTGTACTTCACGACACATACTATGTAGTAGCCCATTTCCACTATGTACTATCTATAGGAGCAGTATTCGCCATCATAGCTGGCTTTGTCCACTGATTCCCTCTATTCTCAGGATATACCCTAGATGACACATGAGCAAAAGCTCATTTTGCCATTATATTTGTAGGTGTTAACATAACATTTTTCCCTCAACACTTCCTAGGACTATCAGGAATACCTCGCCGATACTCCGATTATCCAGATGCTTATACCACATGAAACACAATCTCATCTATAGGATCATTTATCTCACTTACAGCTGTCCTTGTGATAATCTTTATAATTTGAGAAGCCTTTGCATCAAAACGAGAAGTACTTTCAGTTTCTTACTCTTCAACAAACCTAGAATGACTTCACGGATGTCCCCCACCCTACCATACATTCGAAGAGCCTTCCTACGTTAAAGTTAAGTAAGAAAGGAAGGATTCGAACCCCCTACAACTGGTTTCAAGCCAATTTCATAACCACTATGTCTTTCTCAATGAGATATTAGTAAAACAATTACATAACCTTGTCAAGGTTAAATTATAGATTAAAACCTATATATCTCACATGGCTTACCCATTCCAACTTGGCTTACAAGACGCCACATCACCTATCATAGAAGAACTTACAAACTTCCATGACCACACATTAATAATTGTTTTCCTTATTAGCTCACTAGTACTATACATCATTTCATTGATACTAACAACAAAACTAACACATACAAGTACAATAGACGCCCAAGAAGTAGAAACAATTTGAACAATTCTTCCAGCCGTTATTCTTATTCTAATTGCCCTCCCCTCCCTACGAATTCTATACATAATAGACGAAATCAATAGCCCAGTTTTAACAGTAAAAACCATGGGACACCAATGATACTGAAGCTACGAATACACCGACTACGAAGACCTATGCTTTGACTCCTACATAATCCCAACCAGCGACTTAAAACCAGGTGAACTTCGTCTACTAGAAGTTGATAACCGAGTAGTCCTACCAATAGAACTCCCAATTCGTATATTAATCTCATCCGAAGACGTCTTACATTCATGAGCCGTCCCCTCACTAGGACTAAAAACCGATGCAATCCCAGGCCGCCTTAATCAAGCCACAGTTACATCAAACCGACCTGGCTTATTTTACGGACAATGCTCCGAAATCTGTGGGTCAAATCACAGCTTTATACCCATCGTACTAGAAATAGTACCACTAAAATATTTCGAAAACTGATCAGCCTCTATAACTTAAACTCATTGCGAAGCTTAGAGCGTTAACCTTTTAAGTTAAAGTTAGAGACCATAAATCTCCACAATGACATGCCACAACTAGACACATCTACATGATTCATTACAATCGTCTCCTCAATAATCACATTATTCATTCTATTTCAACTAAAAATCTCTTCCCAAACCTTCCCCGCAGCCCCCTCGCCCAAAATCATAGCCACAGAAAAAACAAATAACCCTTGAGAATCAAAATGAACGAAAATCTATTTGCCTCTTTCATTACCCCAACAGTAATAGGTCTACCAATTGTCGTGACCATCATTATATTCCCATCAATCCTATTCCCATCATCAGAACGTCTAATTAGCAACCGTCTACACTCATTTCAACACTGACTAATTAAACTTATCATCAAACAAATAATATTAATCCACACACCAAAAGGACGAACCTGAGCACTAATAATTGTATCACTAATTATATTTATTGGCTCAACTAACCTCCTAGGCCTACTTCCCCATACATTCACTCCTACCACTCAACTATCCATAAACCTAAGCATAGCCATCCCCCTATGAGCAGGGGCCGTAATCTTAGGATTCCGACACAAACTAAAAAATTCTTTAGCCCATTTCCTACCACAAGGAACACCCATTTCACTCATTCCCATACTAATTATTATCGAAACCATCAGCTTATTTATTCAACCAATAGCACTAGCAGTACGACTAACAGCAAACATCACAGCAGGCCACCTACTAATGCATCTAATTGGAGGGGCTACTCTAGTACTCATGAACATCAGCCCACCAACCGCCACAATTACATTCATCATCCTTCTTCTACTTACAATGCTCGAATTCGCCGTAGCCTTAATTCAAGCCTATGTATTTACTCTCCTAGTAAGCCTGTACCTACATGATAACACATAATGACCCACCAAACCCACGCATATCACATAGTAAACCCAAGTCCATGACCACTAACAGGAGCACTATCAGCCCTTCTACTCACATCCGGCTTAGTAATATGATTCCACTACAACTCCACAATTCTTCTCTCACTAGGCCTACTAACAAACATTTTAACTATATATCAATGATGACGAGATATTATCCGTGAAGGAACGTTCCAAGGTCACCACACCCCTATTGTACAGAAAGGCCTACGATACGGAATAATCCTATTCATTATCTCTGAAGTATTCTTTTTCTCCGGATTTTTCTGAGCATTCTATCATTCCAGCCTAGTCCCTACCCACGACCTAGGTGGTTGCTGACCCCCAACAGGAATTACCCCCCTAAATCCCCTAGAAGTTCCTCTTCTAAATACATCAGTCCTCCTAGCATCAGGAGTCTCAATTACATGAGCACATCACAGCCTCATAGAAGGCAACCGAAATCACATAAATCAAGCTCTACTAATCACTATTCTCCTAGGACTATACTTCACCATCCTTCAAGCTTCAGAATATTTCGAAACATCATTTTCCATTTCAGATGGAATCTATGGCTCAACATTCTTCATAGCAACAGGATTCCATGGCCTACATGTAATTATCGGCTCAACTTTTCTCATTATCTGCTTACTACGACAACTAAAATTCCACTTCACATCAAAACATCATTTTGGATTTGAAGCAGCAGCATGATACTGACACTTCGTAGACGTAGTCTGACTATTCCTATATATCTCTATCTATTGATGAGGATCATACTCCCTTAGTATAAACAATACAACTGACTTCCAATTAGTAAATTCTGAAAAAATCCAGAAGAGAGTAATTAACCTATTTATCATTATCACAATCAACATCACTCTATCTTTTATCCTTGTTACAATCGCATTCTGACTACCTCAAATAAACATCTACTCCGAAAAAGCAAACCCATATGAATGTGGATTTGACCCAACAAGCTCTGCACGCCTCCCTTTTTCTATAAAATTTTTCTTAGTGGCTATTACATTTCTTCTGTTCGACCTAGAAATCGCCCTTTTACTCCCCCTCCCATGAGCAGTACAAACAACCAACATTACTACAATAATAACAACCGCTTTTATCCTAATTACTATCTTATCTCTCGGCCTAAGCTACGAATGAACACAAAAAGGACTAGAATGAACAGAATAACTGGTAATTAGTTTAAGCAAAATTAATGATTTCGACTCATTAGATTATGATAACAATCATAATTACCAACAATGACATCTGCCTTCCTAAATTTAACTCTAGCCTTTACATTATCTCTTCTAGGTACCCTTATATTTCGCTCTCACCTGATATCCACCCTCCTCTGTCTAGAAGGAATAATATTATCCCTATTCATTATGGCCTCAACATCCACATTAAACTCCAACTCTATAATCTCCATAACCATCCCAATTACCATTCTAGTCTTTGCAGCCTGCGAAGCAGCAGTAGGCCTAGCCCTTCTAGCAAAAATTTCAAACACCTACGGAACAGATTATGTACAAAACCTCAACCTCCTGCAATGCTAAAAATTATTTTCCCCTCACTCATACTTCTTCCACTTACATGACTCTCAAGCAACAAAAAAATCTGAACTAACGTCACCTCTTACAGCTTTCTAGTAAGCCTAACAAGTTTATCACTACTATGACAAAATGACGAAAATTACCTAAATTTCTCAATTACCTTCTCTTCCGATCCACTATCCACCCCCCTAATCATTTTAACAACCTGATTACTCCCACTAATAATCCTCGCTAGCCAGAACCATATAAAAAAAGAAAACCTCCTGCACCAAAAACTTTATATCTCGATACTCATTAGCCTTCAAATCCTACTTATCATAACATTCTCCACCACAGAACTCATCTTATTTTACATCCTGTTCGAAGCCACTCTAATCCCAACATTAATCATCATCACCCGATGAGGCAATCAAACGGAACGCCTTAACGCAGGCATTTACTTTCTGTTCTACACATTAATTGGCTCCATTCCACTTTTAATTGCCCTAATCTCAATCCAAAACTCAGTAGGAACACTCAACTTCCTAATTCTCTCTCTCACAACACAACCTTTATCCCCAACATGATCCAACAACATTATATGGCTAGCATGTATAATAGCATTTATAGTTAAAATACCACTATACGGAGTACATTTATGACTTCCAAAAGCCCACGTAGAAGCCCCAATTGCAGGCTCCATGATCCTAGCAGCAATTCTCCTAAAACTAGGAGGTTACGGAATAATACGAGTCTCTATCATCCTAGACCCTTTAACAAAATCCCTAGCCTATCCATTCATTATACTCTCCCTATGGGGAATAATCATAACCAGTTCAATCTGCCTACGCCAAACAGACCTAAAATCACTAATCGCTTACTCATCAGTAAGCCACATGGCCCTAGTTATTACAGCCATTATAATTCAAACACCATGAAGCTTCATAGGAGCCACCATATTAATAATCGCACACGGCCTAACTTCCTCACTCCTATTCTGCCTGGCAAACACCAACTACGAACGAATTCACAGTCGAACTATAATTATAGCTCGAGGACTACAAATAATCTTCCCATTAATAGCAACATGATGACTACTAGCAAGCCTAGCCAACTTAGCCCTACCACCCCTAATTAATCTCATAGGAGAGCTGTTCATCGTTATAGCAACATTCTCCTGATCAAATCCCTCTATCATCCTCACGGCAATAAACATTGTCATCACAGGAATATACTCAATATATATAATTATCACAACTCAGCGAGGCAAACTAACTAACCATATAAATAACCTTCAACCCTCCCACACACGAGAATTGACACTCATGGCCCTCCACATTATTCCCCTCATACTATTAACAATTAACCCCAAACTCATCACAGGCCTAACAATATGTAGATATAGTTTACAAAAAACATTAGACTGTGAATCTAATAACAGGAAATTAAACTCCTTATTTACCAAGAAAGTATGCAAGAACTGCTAATTCACGCGCCCATACCTAAACACTATGGCTTTCTTACTTTTATAGGACAGAAGTAATCCATTGGTCTTAGGAACCAAAAACTTTGGTGCAAATCCAAATAAAAGTAATAAATATAATAACATCCTCAATCCTCATAATCTTAGCCCTACTTACAGCACCAATCATTATCTCCATAACCAACTTACCCAAACTTATTGACTTCCCATCATATGCTACTTCATCAATCAAATTCTCATTCTACCTCAGCCTACTACCCTTACTGTTATTTTTCCACTACAACACAGAATACATAATCACTAACTGACATTGACTGACCATTAACTCTATCAAACTTAACATGAGCTTTAAAATTGACTATTTCTCAATCCTGTTCCTATCAGTGGCCCTATTCGTAACATGATCAATCATACAATTCTCCTCATGATACATACATTCCGACCCCCACATTAACCGATTCATCAAGTACTTAATATTATTCCTAATTACTATACTAATCTTAACCTCAGCTAACAATCTATTCCAACTCTTCATCGGGTGAGAAGGCGTAGGAATTATATCCTTTCTATTAATCGGATGATGATACGGCCGTGCAGACGCCAACACAGCAGCCCTCCAAGCAATTCTATACAATCGAGTAGGAGATATTGGTTTTATCCTAGCTATGACCTGGTTCTGCCTAAACATGAACTCTTGAGAACTCCAACAAATCTTCCTAACTAACAACAATAGTCTAGTACCCCTCATAGGTCTCCTAATTGCAGCCACAGGAAAATCTGCCCAATTTGGCCTCCACCCATGACTCCCATCAGCCATAGAAGGCCCAACTCCTGTATCTGCCCTACTACACTCAAGCACTATAGTTGTTGCAGGAATTTTCCTAATAATCCGATTCCACCCACTAACCTCAAATAACAGTACTATCATAACAGCCATACTATGCCTTGGAGCCATTACCACACTATTTACAGCAATCTGCGCACTTACCCAAAACGACATCAAAAAAATCGTAGCTTTCTCCACATCCAGCCAACTAGGCCTCATAATAGTTACACTAGGAATTAATCAACCTTACCTAGCCTTTCTCCATATCTGCACCCACGCATTCTTCAAAGCTATATTATTCATATGCTCTGGATCAATCATCCACAGCCTAAACGATGAACAAGACATCCGAAAAATAGGCAGTATAATAAAAGTAATACCATTTACATCATCCTGCCTCATCATCGGAAGCCTAGCCCTAACCGGAATACCCTTCCTCACAGGATTCTACTCCAAAGACCTTATCATCGAAGCCATCAACACGTGTAACACCAACGCCTGAGCCCTAATAGTTACCTTAATCGCCACATCCATAACTGCCATATACAGTATACGAATCATCTACTTCGTTACCATAACAAAACCACGCTACTCCCCACTAATTACCATTAACGAAAATAACCCAAACCTTATTAACCCAATTAAACGCTTAGCATTAGGAAGCATCACAGCAGGATTTCTCATCTCACTAAACATTCCTCCAACTAACATTCAAATTCTTACAATACCCTGGCACCTAAAAATAACAGCCCTATTCATTACAATCCTAGGCTTCACCATCGCCCTAGAACTCAACAACCTAACCCTAAATTTATCCTCAACAACTACCAAAACCACCCGACCCTCACTATTCTCAACATCACTAGGCTACTTTCCATCAATTGTACACCGAGCTATTCCCCAAAAAACATTAGATTCCAGCTATAAAATATCCCTAAACCTTCTAGACCTAATCTGACTAGAAAAAACAATTCCAAAATCAACCTCAATCACCCACACTCATCTATCTAAAATAATAGCCAATCAAAAAGGACTAATCAAACTATACTTCCTATCTTTTCTCGTCACAATCTTACTTATCTTCATTTTACACACACTTAATCCCGAGTGATTTCAATAATAATAAAAATCCCCGCAAACAACGACCACCCAGCCACCACCATCATTCAAGTAGCACAACTATACATACCCGCAACCCCAATACCACCCTCCAGCATCACTCCAACATCATCAACCTCATACATTAATCAATCCCCCAGACCACTAAAATTAACTAACTCAACCTTATCACTCAAACTAAGCAAATAAAATACCACTAACTCCATAAAAAGACCCAAAATAAAAAAACCAAAAATAAACCAATTAGAACCCCAAGTCTCCGGATACTCCTCAGTAGCCATAGCAGTTGTGTACCCAAACACAACCAGCATCCCACCCAAATAAATTAAAAACACCATTAAACCTAAAAACGAACCTCCAAAACCTAAAACTATCAAACACCCAATACACCCACTAACAATTAAACCAAGCCCCCCATAAATAGGCGAGGGCTTCAACGCCAACCCTAAACAACCAGCCAAAAACAATAGACTTAAAATAAACATATAATTTGTCATCATTTCTACACAGCATTTAACTGTGACCAATGACATGAAAAATCATCGTTGTAATTCAACTATAGAAACATCTAATGACAAACATTCGAAAATCTCACCCCCTAATCAAAATTATTAATCACTCTTTCATCGACCTCCCCGCCCCATCCAACATCTCATCATGATGAAACTTCGGCTCTCTCCTAGGAGTATGTCTCATAATTCAAATCATCACAGGACTATTCCTAGCAATACACTACACATCCGACACTATAACAGCATTTTCATCAGTCACCCATATCTGCCGAGATGTAAATTACGGCTGACTAATTCGATACTTACATGCCAACGGAGCCTCCACATTCTTTATCTGCCTGTACCTCCATGTAGGACGAGGAATGTACTACGGATCCTACACCTTCCTAGAAACATGAAACATTGGTATTATCCTACTATTTACAGTCATAGCAACCGCATTTATAGGCTACGTACTTCCATGAGGACAGATATCTTTCTGAGGAGCTACAGTAATCACAAACCTACTATCAGCTATCCCTTACATCGGAACCACCCTAGTCGAATGAATCTGAGGGGGCTTCTCAGTAGACAAAGCAACTTTAACCCGTTTCTTCGCCTTCCACTTCATCCTCCCGTTTATCATCGCTGCCCTTGCGATCGTGCATCTCCTTTTTCTACACGAAACAGGATCAAATAACCCCACAGGATTAAACTCCAACGCAGACAAGATCCCATTTCATCCATACTACACAATCAAAGACCTCCTAGGAGTATTTATACTACTTCTATTCCTAATAACTCTAGTACTATTCTTCCCAGACCTATTAGGAGACCCAGACAATTACACACCCGCCAACCCCCTAAATACTCCACCACACATCAAACCAGAATGATACTTTCTCTTTGCTTACGCCATTCTACGCTCTATTCCCAATAAATTAGGAGGAGTCGTAGCCCTAGTCCTATCAATCCTAATCCTAGCCTTCCTACCATTCCTTCATACCTCAAAACAACGCAGCTTAACCTTCCGCCCAATCACCCAAACCCTATACTGAATCCTAGCAGCCAACCTCCTCATTTTAACATGAATTGGAGGTCAACCAGTAGAACACCCATTCATCATTATTGGCCAACTAGCCTCCATCAGCTACTTCTCAATTATCCTTATCCTTATACCAATTTCTGGAATCATCGAAGACAAAATACTAAAATGAAACTAATGTCCCGATAGTATAAAAATTACCTTGGTCTTGTAAACCAAAAATGAAGAGTCAATCTTCTCAGGACACCCTACATATCAAGAAGAAGGAATTAACTCCCCACCATCAACACCCAAAGCTGATATTCTAATTAAACTACTTCTTGACAGTACATAAAATGATATAGGACATAAGACATTTATGTATATCGTACATTAATTTCTTTTCCCCATGCATATAAGCTATGTAAATCTTAATTAATGTGCTAGGACATAAAACTCAAATCAACCCGAATCTACAATAACATGGATATTCTTAAATACATTAAGACAATGTTTCTCAGACATACCTGTGTTATTAGGCATACACCATACTGTCATAAACTCTTCTCTTCCATATGACTATCCCTGACCTTAATTTGTCTATATTTCTACCATCCTCCGTGAAACCAACAACCCGCCCACTAGTCCCCCTCTTCTCGCTCCGGGCCCATGCAACTTGGGGGTCGCTATCCTGGAACTTTATCAGACATCTGGTTCTTACTTCAGGGTCATAAATGATTTATCGTCCATACGTTCCCCTTAAATAAGACATCTCGATGGTACAGGTCTAACAACTTGTAACCAACATAACAATAAGTCTCATACATTTGGTATTTTTTAATTTTCGGATGCCTTCAGTCAACATAGCCGTCAAGGCATGAAGATCAGCACAAAATCCTGGCGAACCTTTTAATTAAGGATCATTTATCCCCATAAACAAAGCTCTAAAGGCTATTTATCCATGTTTGTAAGACATAGAAACTTGACAAAACCGAAAAACTATACAACCACAAACCCCCCCACCCCCAACTTTAATGCCAAACCCCAAAAACATTAAAGGAAAGACAAAATATCTAATTCTTAAAAACCCATTTCCATTCTAATGGACCACAAAATTTTGACATAAATCCTAGCATTAGTAAAAATTTCCCACACAAATCTTATCTGACAAAAACCTCTTACCATCACCTAACCCCAGAGAAACCTTCATGGACATA